TGGTTTTGTGTCTATTACCAGTTCTTCCTCCTGAGTTGAGACCAATTTATCATATAGATGAGGATAAACTGGTGACCTCGGATATTAATGAAATCTATAGAAGAATTATCTATCGGAATAATACTCTTACAGATCTATTAACAACAAGTATAGCTACGCCAGAAGAATTAATAATATCTCAGGAAAAATTGCTACAAGAAGCAGTGGATGCACTTCTTGATAATGGAATCTGCGGACAACCAATGAGGGATGATCATAATAGAGTTTACAAGTCGCTTTCAGATGTAATTGAAGGCAAAGAAGGAAGAGTTCGCGAGACTCTGCTTGGTAAACGCGTCGATTATTCAGGGCGGTCAGTGATTGTCGTGGGCCCTTCACTTTCATTACATCGATGTGGATTGCCTCGCGAAATAGCAATAGAACTTTTCCAGGCATTTGTAATTCGTGACCTAATTAGAAAACATCTTGCTTCGAACATCGGAGTTGCTAAGAGTCAAATTCGTAAAAAAAAACCGATTGTATGGGAAATACTTCAAGAAATTCTGGATGACCATCCTGTATTGCTGAATAGAGCGCCTACTCTGCATAGATTAGGCATACAGGCATTCCTCCCCATTTTAGTAGAAGGGCGCGCTATTTGTTTACACCCATTAGTTTGTAAGGGCTTCAATGCGGACTTTGACGGGGATCAAATGGCTGTTCATGTGCCTTTATCTTTGGAGGCTCAAGCAGAGGCACGTTTACTTATGTTTTCTCATATGAATCTTTTGTCTCCAACTATTGGAGATCCCATTTCTGCACCAACTCAAGATATGCTTAGTGGACTCTATGTCTTAACGAGTGGAAATCGTCGGGGTATTTGTGTAAATAGGTATAATCCGTGTAATGGTAGAAACTATCAAAATGAAGATAATAACTATAAGTATACAAAAAAAAAAGAACCGTTTTTTTGTAACGCCTATGATGCAATTGGAGCTTTTCGGCAAAAACGAATCAATTTAGGTAGTCCTTTGTGGCTGCGGTGGCGACTAGATCAACGCGTTATTGCTGCAAGAGAAGCTCCCATTGAAATTCACTATGAATCTTTGGGGACCTATTATGAGATTTATGGACACTATCTAATAGTAAGAAGTATAAAAAAAGAAATTCTTTATATATATATTCGAACCACTCTTGGGCATATTTCTCTTTATCGAGAAATAGAAGAAGCCATACAGGGGTTTTGGCAGGGCTGTTGTAATTCTATGCTACCAGCGGGAATTCGAGTCTCGCCGGGTTAACTAGGACTATAAAATTGCGGAATTTCTACGTGAATCAAGATCTAGAAAAGGAAGTTGTCCAATCACTGACTCAAACCCATTGTCAAATTCTACTCAGCGCAATATGGAGGTACTGATGGCAGAACGGCCCACTCAGGTCTTTCACAATAAAGTGATAGACGGAACTGCCATGAAACGACTTATTAGTCGATTTATTGATCACTATGGAATAGGATATACATCACATATCCTGGATCAAGTAAAGACTCTGGGTTTCCGACAAGCTACCGCCGCTTCCATTTCATTAGGAATTGATGATCTTTTAACAATACCTTCTAAAAGATGGCTAGTTCAAGACGCTGAACAACAAAGTTTTATTTTGGAAAAACACCATCATTATGGGAATGTACACGCGGTAGAAAAATTACGTCAATCGATCGAGATCTGGTATGCCACAAGTGAATATTTGCGACAAGAAATGAATCCTAATTTTCGGATGACCGATCCTTTTAATCCAGTCCATATAATGTCTTTTTCGGGAGCCAGAGGAAATGCATCTCAGGTACATCAATTAGTAGGTATGAGAGGATTAATGTCGGATCCCCAAGGTCAAATGATTGATTTACCCATTCAAAGCAATTTACGCGAAGGACTCTCTTTAACAGAATATATTATTTCTTGCTACGGAGCCCGTAAAGGAGTTGTGGATACCGCTATCCGAACATCAGATGCAGGATACCTCACGCGCAGACTTGTTGAAGTAGTTCAACACATTGTTGTACGTCGAACAGATTGTGGCACCGTACGAGGTATTTCTGTAAGTCCTCGAAATGGAATGATGACCGACAGGATTTTTATCCAAACATTAATTGGGCGTGTATTAGCGGATCATATATATATAGGTTCGCGATGCATTGCTACTAGAAATCAAGATATTGGGGTTGGACTTGTTAATAGATTCATAACTTTTAGAGCACAACCAATCTCTATTCGAACCCCCTTTACTTGTAGGAGTACATCTTGGATTTGTCAACTATGCTATGGCCGAAGCCCAGCTCACGACGACCTGGTCGAATTGGGAGAAGCTGTAGGTATTATTGCAGGTCAATCTATTGGAGAACCAGGTACTCAATTAACATTAAGAACTTTTCATACCGGCGGAGTATTCACAGGGGGTACTGCAGAACATGTCCGAGCCCCTTCTAATGGAAAAATAAAATTCAATGAGGATTTGGTTCATCCGACACGTACACGTCATGGACATCCTGCTTTTCTATGTTCTAGAGACTTGTATGTAACTATTGAAAGTGAAGATATTATACACAATGTGTGTATTCCGCCCAAAAGTTTTCTTTTAGTTCAAAACGATCAATATGTAGAATCAGAACAAGTCATTGCTGAGATTCGCGCGAGAACATCCACTTTGAATTTGAAAGAGAAGGTTCGAAAACATATTTATTCTGACTCAGAAGGCGAAATGCACTGGAATACCGATGTGTACCATGCACCTGAATTTACATATGGTAATATTCATCTCTTACCAAAAACAAGTCATTTATGGATATTATTAGGGGAGCCCTGGAGATCCAGTCCAGGCCCCTGTTCGATCCACAAGGATCAAGATCAAATGAACGCTTATTCTCTTTCTGTTAAGCGAAGATATATTTCTAACCCCTCAGTAACTAATAATCAAGTGAGACACAAATTTTTTAGTTCGTATTTTTCTGGTAAAAATCAAAAAGGAGATAGGATTCCTGATTATTCAGAACTTAATCGAATGACATGTACCGGTCGTTGTAATCTCAGAAATCCGGCCGTTTTCGAGGGGAATTCGGATTTATTGGCAAAGAGGCGAAGAAATAGAGTCATCATCCCACTCGAATCGATTCAAGAGGGCGAGAACCAATTAATACCTTCTTCAGGTATCTCAATTGAAATCCCCCGAAATGGTATTCTCCGTAGAAATAGTATTCTTGCTTATTTCGACGATCCTCGATATATAAGAAAGAGCTCGGGACTTACTAAATATGAGACTAGAGAACTGAATTCAATCGTTAATGAAGAGGAGTTGATTGAGTATCGAGGAGTCAAGGTATTTTGGCCAAAATACCAAAAGGAAGTAAATCCGTTTTTTTTTATTCCCGTGGAAGTCCACATTTTGGCCGAATCTTGTTCCATAATGGTACGGCACAATAGTATTATTGGGATAGATACACAAATCACTTTAAATAGAAGAAGTCGGGTAGGTGGATTGGTCCGAGTGAAGAAAAAAGCAGAAAAAATTAAACTAATAATCTTTTCTGGAGATATCCATTTTCCTGGAAAGACAAACAAGGCATTCCGATTGATACCACCAGGAGGGGGAAAACAAAATTCCAAAGAATACAAAAAATTGAAAAATTGGCTCTATATCCAACGAATGAAACTTTCCAGGTATGAAAAAAAATATTTTGTTTTGGTTCAACCTGTAGTCCCATATAAAAAAACGGATGGTATAAATTTAGGAAGACTTTTCCCACCGGATCTCTTGCAAGAAAGTGATAATCTACAACTTCGAGTTGTCAACTATATCCTTTATTACGACCCAATTCTTGAAATTTGGGACACAAGTATTCAATTAGTTCGGACTTGTTTAGTGTTGAATTGGGACCAAGACAAAAAGATCGAAAAGGCCTGTGCTTCCTTTGTTGAAATAAGGACAAATGGTTTAATTAGAGATTTTCTAAGAATCGACTTAGCGAAGTCACCTATTTTGTATACCGGAAAAAGAAATGATCTGTCGGGTTCAGGATTAATCTCTGAGAATGGATCAGATCGCGCTAATGTCAATCCGTTTTCTTCCATTTATTCCTATTCCTATTCCAAGGCAAGGATTCAAGAATCCCTTAATCCAAATCAAGGAACTATTCATACGTTATTGAATCGAAATAAGGAATCTCAATCTTTGATAATTTTGTCATCATCCAATTGTTCTCGAACAGGCCCATTCAACGATGTAAAATCTCCCAATGTGATAAAAGAATCAATCAAAGAGGACCCCCTAATTCCAATTAGGAATCCGTTGGGCCCCTTAGGAACAGGCTTTCCATTTTATAATTTTGATTTATTTTCCGATTTAATAACCCATAATCAAATCTTGGTAACTAACTATTTGCAACTTGACAATTTAAAACAGATTTTTCAAATACTTAAATATTATTTACTGGATGAAAAAGGTCAAATTTATAATCCCTATTCGTGCAGTAACATCATTTTGAATCCATTCAATTTGAATTGGTATTTTCTGCATTACAATTGTTGTGAAGAGACATCTACAATCGTTAGTCTTGGGCAGTTTCTTTGTGAAAATGTATGTATAGCCAAAAAAGGACCGCATTTAAAATCGGGTCAAGTTCTAATTCTTCAAGTTGACTCTGTGGTAATACGATCAGCTAAGCCTTATTTGGCTACTCCAGGAGCAACTGTTCATGGACATTATGGGGAAATCCTTTACGAAGGAGATACATTAGTTACATTTATATATGAAAAATCAAGATCTGGTGATATAACGCAAGGTCTTCCAAAAGTGGAACAGGTGTTAGAAGTGCGTTCGATTGATTCAATATCGATGAATCTCGAAAAGAGGATTGAGACTTGGAACAAATGTATAACAAGAATTCTTGGAATTCCTTGGGCATTCCTGATTGGTGCTGAGCTAACTATAGTGCAAAGTCGTATCTCTTTGGTTAATAAGGTTCAAAA